TTTATTAGTAGCGGGGTCCGGGGAAAGAATAGGAAAGGCGATTTCACTATACTTCTGACCGGGAACAGGACCTATCACAAGAATATTTTTTTTAGTGGGGCGGTAGCTCTGAAAAGACAGATTGCCTATCTTTTCTTTCATCTCGGGCGAAATACGATCGGGCGGAGCTAATTCAAACCCCTCAGGTAAAATAAGAACAGCCCCCACATTCAACGACCCCCTTTTACCATTAGCAAGAACTTGTTTCAGTTGCATATCATAAGGAATTCGAACAACAGCTTCAAATACAGTATCTGGAAGTACCGCTTGTGGAACCTCAATATCCACGGGCTTATTAGCTAAATGACAATTGGCGCATACAATACGCCCAGTCGATTCTCGTGGGTTTTCATAACCCTGCTGTGCAAAAATGGGATAGGCATTTGAAATGGATGCCCGAGTTATTATATATATCATGAGCAATACGGAAATGGATCGAGTAATCTCTTCCTTTATCCAAGAAAAGGTATTTCTAATTTGCATGGTCCAATCATTGATCCCGAAAATTTCTACAATAAAATTAGGTAGGTCGCTAGTATAGTTCCCTATCCGCGATTCTGGTATTTACTGAAATCATTTTACTAGAATATAGGAGGAATCCCCTGGATGGGTAGAAAGAGTAAGTACAACTTTGAATGCTTTGCTTATGTACAAAGTAACAAACATTATAATTGGATCAGTGGATCATTTTTCAGTCATTCATTGAATGATAAATCACTACAAGTGACGGAGATACACGATTTAAATAACGGAAGATACAATATTTTAAAATTGTATCTAGAATGACTGGAAAAGTGGAAACAAGACCAGATAGAATTTGATCGTTATAAACAAATCCAAAATCTTTGTAGACATAGCCAATCATTAGTTCCCAACCGTGGGGTGAATGGAATCCGATACATAAATCAGTTAATAAAAGAATAGAAAAAGCTTTTATTGTGTCGCTTAAGTTATATAGGAATTCTTGAACCCAAGAGTTAAGAATAACAAGTTCTTCATTACCCAGAATAGAATAACCACTTAGAATAACGAAACAGATTATATTTGTCGAGAAGTGCAAAATCATATGGATACGATCCTCGTTGTGCATCTTGATCAATTGAATCGTCTCTTTGTGCATTCCTATTCCTATACGAAGCTTTTGTAGATGTGTTTGCGGATATTCCTTTATAATTTCGTCCAACAGGAAGAGTTCCTCTAATTCTATGAATTTTTCTAGAATACGCTTTTCTTGAATATCATTCAAAAAAGTTTCGGATTGCCTAGTATTCCACAAATTAGTAACCCAAGATTCCAGACTTTTATTAAATGAGAAAGAGATCCACCAGGGCAAAAATACTATAGATGCAAGATATAGAAGGGGAATGAATGCTTTCTTTTTTGCCATTTTTTGAATTGTTAATGAACCCACCTCATTCGTCGACTCTATGCGATCTAATATTTCTACCAAAGATGAGTTCTATTACAAAGTATAAGGTATCGAGCCTATGAATCTATTCCCTGTTTTTTATTTGTAATTCAATGGTTAGTCCTTGAATCCAGAAAGAATACATAAATATAATAAGAGTCCACTTCGACAGATATCTCAATTGATCAAATTCGAAACAATTGCCTCCTTTCGATGAGTGCTCGAAATAGCCCCTTTGCTTAAAGTAATGAATATTATTCGGATTTCAAGACCAAGGAACTCCCTTTCTATCAAAATCTCAACTATCAAAATATTTTGAAAAAAAAAAATGCCCATAAAAGTCCAGGAATAATTGCGAGAAATTTATGAAGAATATTGTGATTGTGATGATTAAAAATGAGTGGCAAAACAAGACCGAAAACTTTTCGTTATCAGAGATCGAATCCTTTGGTCATTATCATTAAGATTAAGGAGCACAAAAGAAAGGATAAAATGAAACGTCGATTGACAAAAGAAAAAGAAAGGAGAGAAAATTTCCACGATATGATCTATCTGTATCTAACGTATCCAAATATTGAAAAAAAAAGAAAAATTCTTTATTCCGAAGTGTTTTGATATATGAGATGAATCCATTATTTCGATTTCTTACTTGTTTTGTTACTGAATTGAGTTAGTGGATTTACATATGCATTTTGCGAACAAACATGGTTTCATTTTTTAGCTGTTCCGTATACGTCGTCTTTGGCTCGAATGGGCATTCGGAAGAAACTTAAGTTATGCTATAGAAAAAAAGAGGATTCTTGAGCTTTTTTTTTTTTTCTCCTGCTGAGAAAGCATTTATTCTTCAGTTCATTTCCAATTTCAAAATACTTCAATTGGCACACGCAAGAAATAGGCCAATTCAGCAGCTTTTTGCTCAATTTCTAGTGGAGTCAAATTATCATCAGTACGAGTCAAGGGAATGGCCCCCTGGCCTCTTATTTCTATATAAAGGACACGACGAGCATAAATACCTTCTTTAACTTCTATTCTGATGGACTGAATATCTTTCATAAGAAATCGTAGAAAAATGCGACGATTTTTTCCAGGAAATCCCCAACGAAAAATACACACTATTCCTTCTTTTCTATCGAATCGATCATAACCACTACCTACATTCCACGAAATTGTGCACCACAAATAGGAGCTAATAAAGAGACCTGCGATTCCATAGAAAGACATCACGATCCCTTGTGGAAAAAAAATGATTTGCTGAGGTGGAAATAAAGATATCAAATTCCTACCAAGATAACTGGAAACTCCGACGAATAAGAATCCCAATGAACCTAAAAAAAGGATAAAGGCCCAGCAGAAATTACTTGTTTTTCGAGACCCCGCTATAAGTTCTATCCATATATGATCTGATCGCCAACTCATACTAGATCCAGTTGCATTTTATTGGAATTGAGAAAATAAGCCAAATAAAATAAAGGAATTTGACTTTACTTTTTTGTTTTGTTTCCGAAGTAACTCTCATCAACTAGCACTATTCTGATGTGAACCCTTCGGAGTAATTCATCAAATTGGTTAGATCTAAAAGAAGAACATCCCCTTCATATGATCCCCTATAGATATCTATATACACAGAGATACATTGACTTTACATTTACATTTCAGACATCCGTCCCCCATCCCGATCTCTTTTTGAAAATACCTAGAATTTATAATTCATTTATCCCATATATCATGTTTACGCATGTATAAGAGCTCTTTCATTTATGTTCGGAGGGAGTCACATGTTATACAATACAATATTCTATTAAATAAATATCTGTGTTATCGAATATCTAAGCTAAGTCTTGAAAAAAAAAAAAGATAAATAAGATTTGTCCCCATCGGATCTAAAACTAAAAAATTTTGTTTCTTTGAACAAAAAGAAATAAAGAAGCCATTGCAATTGCCGGAAATACTAGGCCCACTAAAGGCACCAAAATAGAGGGTAAGTTGTTGAGAATTGTCATAAAATGAAATGGGTACCTCGATTTAATATTTGTACCTGTTATTATCATAAAGATATCTGATAATTATATTAACTATATATTAACTAAGTGAGTATATAATAAAGTGAGTATATATAATAAGTGCAAGGAATGTAGAACTCAATAAATGGACTAATTCATTTTTCTAAATGAAATATATGTATGATAATTGACTTTCTTTATTTACTTTTTTTTTCTTGTTCTTGTCTTCTAATTTGAATTAATAAAGAAAGAGAAGGAGTTTCACACAAATTACCGAAAAATTCGTTAGAATCCGATCTAACAATAGGAATTCTTAGTAAAAATAAAAAAAGGGGGGTTTTCGGTAGATATAGAAAGATGCAAGACTCTATCCCTATATCTTCTATATTTGTATATAATACACACACAAGAAGGGAAGATGAAATTCGTTTTATTTGCCTTGCCTAATTCGAATTTCGCGGAAGGACGAATGCGCTTTTTATCTTTTTGATAGAGGTTTCGTGATTACTAATCAGTAATATCGGTAAAAAAAAAAAAGAATTATTCGCATGATTCTTTTTATGATTCTCTTTACACTTAAATCGTATGTGACCAAAGCAAAGAAAAATACATTCTTTTCTTTGTGTTTTTCCTTGGATTCCGATAACCTAACTAACTACTTGTTCGCGACAAATCAAAGAAAAGAATTTCACTTAAGACTCTACTTGATTAAATTTTGAGTCAAAGGAAAAAAGGCGTGGAGCTGAAATAACTCAGTCAGAACACCTTTTAAAAGATTACGTGGTACGATTGAATCGAATAAGCCCTTATGGAATAAATATTCAGCCGCTTGTGAACCTTCAGGTACTGTCTTATTCAATGTTTGTTCAATTACTCTTTTACCTGCAAATGCAATATAGGCATTGGGTTCAGCAATAATGATATCCCCCAACATACCAAAACTAGCTGTTACCCCACCAGTAGTAGGAGATGTAAGAATTGACACATAGAATAACCTTTTATTTGATTGATAATCATATAAAGCGGAAGATATTTTAGCCATTTGCATCAGGCTCAAACTTCCTTCTTGCATGCGCGCCCCTCCGGAAGCACACACTAGAATAAGAGGTAAAAATTTATTGGTAGCATACTCGATCAAACGGGTGATTTTCTCGCCCACTACGGATCCCATACTACCCCCCATAAATTGAAAATCCATAACCCCAATTGCTATGGGAATGCCGTTTAGTTTGCCTGTGCCTGTTTGAACAGCCTCAGTTAATCCTGTTTTTCTTTGATAAGAATCAATACGATCTTTATAAGCTTCCTCCTCCGAATGAAATTCAATGGGATCCAGAGAGACCATGTCTTCATCCATCGGATCCCAAGTACCTGGATCAATCGAAAGTTCGATTCTATCTGAACTACTCATTTTCAAATGATATCCACATTGTTCACAAACATTCATTTTTGACTTAAAAAATTTCTTATAATTTAATTCATAACAATTTTCGCATTGAACCCACAAATGTCTGTATTTTTGAGTTAGATCGAGATCATTAGAACTTTCTCTT